CGAAAAACAATTAGGTATTACATTAGTTCATGAATCATGACAAGAATTCTATTGCTCTAAATAGAGGAAAGAATAAAAAAGATCTCTTTCTTTCTAGTGCAATTAGATTCTTTCTAGTTTCTTTTTTTCGTTCCTATTCTCCTTTCTCAGAAAAAGGGACTTTAAACTTAAACAAAGTGAAGGATTACTTCGTTCTTGATAGTTATATGCTTAATCGGTGGATAGGAGGATACTCTGGATCGGAATCGGGAGAGTACTTCTTCATCATTTCTACCAACTTAAAGTTCCAATTAGAATTCCTTTTATGTACAGAAAAATCCTGTTGAATAACTTACATAATCTCTATTACGAATCCTTTGTGTACCTTAGTGTTCCTAACTATCCACTTCTTTTGCGAATCCGCCGTTAGGGTAATACATGTATGGTAATAGATAGTAAAAAACCCATATAGTTGATCTTTTGCACCCGCTTCAAGCCATGATCACTAATTAACCAATCTTGGGGTAAACAGCTTCTAATGTTTATGTTTACTTTCACTTCACTCTTGTACATAGAAAATGAGATTCCATCTTTTTACTGCAAATTTAGAAGCTGTTTCTTTCACTCATATAACTATCTGGTTTAGTTCATCAACCCGAATGATGAATCAAAAAGAAAAATATATATTCAACTCAGCAAAGGCCCTTTCTAGAAAGAAAAGAAGTAGGGTCAATTTTATGTCTCAACGAATCACACGTAGAGATATTGATAACACACATAGAGTTAATGGGATTTCATAACTAATTGATTGAGCAGCAGCTCGTAAACCGCCTAAAAAAGAATATTTATTATTTGATCCATATCCTGACATAAGAAGTCCAATGGGAGCAATACTTGAAATTGCAATCCATAAAAAAACACCGATACTGAGATCAGCTAGAACAAGATGATAGCCAAAAGGAATTACTAAATAACTTAGTAGAATTGATATGACTGCGATGGATGGTCCGATACTGAATAAACGAATATCTCCTCGAGATGGCAGAAGATTCTCTTTGAAAAGTAATTTTGTACCATCTGCTAGAGCTTGAAGAATTCCAAAAGGACCGGCGTATTCGGGTCCAATACGTTGTTGTATCCCTGCAGATATTTCTCTTTCTAACCAAACAATTACTAGTACACCTATTGTGATTCCTAATACAAGACTGAAAATAGGAACAAGCATCCATATGATCCCATCGACTTCTTTTAAGGATTCCAATCTCGAAAAAGAATTGATAGCTTGTACTTCTGTTGTATCAATTATCATTTTAACGATCAACTTCTCCCATAATGATATCTATGCTACCTAATATCGTCATAATATCAGCCAATTTCATTCTTTTAACTAGCTGAGGAAGAATTTGCAAATTGATAAAACCCGGTGGTCGGATTTTCCATCTCCAAGGAAAAACATTCTTATCCCCTATCAGAAAAATTCCCAATTCTCCTTTTGGGGCTTCAACTCTCACATAAAGTTCTTGCTTCGACAATTCAAAAGTCGGAGAAGGTTTTTTACTAATAAATCGATAGTCAAAATCATTCCATTTCGGATCTCTTAGTGGATCAAAACGTCGGATTTCTAAATTCTCATAGGGCCCCCCCGGAATTCCTTCTAGAGCCTGTTGAATCATTTTTATGGATTCTGCCATTTCATTGATTCGTACTAAATAACGAGCTAATGAATCCCCCTCATTTTGCCATTGGACTTCCCAATCAAACTCGTCGTAACACTCATACTGATCAACTTTACGAAGATCCCATTGTATTCCGGAAGCTCGTAGCATTGGTCCCGATAAACCCCAATTTATTGCCTCCTTTCCGCCAATAATGCCTACTCCTTCAACTCGTTTTAAAAAAATAGGATTGCGTGTAATAAGATTTTGATATTCAGCAACCTCTGTTAAAAAATAATTGCAAAAATCCAAACATTTATCTATCCATCCATGAGGTAAATCAGCAGCTACCCCTCCGATACGAAAAAAATTATGCATCATTCGCATACCGGTGGCAGCTTCGAATAGGTCATATATCAATTCTCTTTCTCGAAAAATATAGAAGAAAGGGGTCTGTGCCCCAATATCTGCCATAAAAGGGCCAAGCCATAACAAATGCGAAGCTATACGACTTAACTCCAGCATAATGACTCTGATATAGCTGGCCCTTTTAGGTACTTGAATATTGCCTAACTGCTCCGGTGCATTTACAGTTATTGCTTCGGTGAACATAGTAGCTAAATAATCCCAACGTGTTACATAAGGCAAATATTGTATAATTGTTCGGTTTTCCGCAATTTTTTCCATACCTCTATGTAAATAACCCAATACTGGCTCACAGTCAATAACATCTTCTCCATCTAGAGTAACAATGAGTCGAAGAACACCATGCATTGATGGGTGGTGAGGACCCATATTGACTATCATGAGGTCTTTTCTTGTAACTGGCGTAGTCATAGGTTTTTTCCCGATTCATTCTTCCATGAATTGCTGAAAGCGAAAAGAAGTTCATTACGATTGAAGCGAATAATTCAAACCAACTCTTCAAATTAATCAGCTTTTGTTTTTTGTTTCTCGAATATTCAACTGACCAATTAAGTCTTTCTAACGTATTCTGTTTTTGTTTGACAAATAAGCCAGCAGCCGTTGACGTTTTCCCAGAATTTTTAGCAGGCCTCTCTGAGACGAATAGTCCTTTTTGTGCAATTTCAAATGTAAAGTAAGTTTCCGTATCTTATTGGTGAAATTAACTACTTGAAATTCAGCGGACCCCCTGTTTTCTTTGTTTTCCTCTTGCAAAATAATTGAAACGAATGCATCTTTTAGCATAAAAGAATTTCCCCCTCCCCCTTTTACAGAACAGATATGAATTTGATTGATCAGTAATAATAATACCGGCTATTTTAATGTAGTATACACAAGAATTTGAATTTCTTTATGGATTGCTTATTTTATCAATTAATATGAATCAATCCAATTTTGAATTGGATTCGGATAGGGATCTAAAAAGAGGGTTTTTACACTCCCAAAAGTGAATAACTGAAACCTAAAATTACGAAGATTTCCTTGATGCATTTGTAGATCTAATTGATACGTCATTGACTTAGTATCGTAGCATTTTATATGAAACTGGGATATAAGACAAGGCATATGTTACGCCGTTTTGTTTCCTTTCATAATACCCTATAATTAGAATTATAGGGTATTGCTCGAGTAAGTCTTGAATGAGCCCTTTGAAAGCTTGATACAAGGGAATATAGAGAAAGAATGTACCGTCAACGAATTTTGAATCGTGGATACATATATATCCTTAACATGCTGAAACGACTCCCATTATTGGTATCAAACCAATAACGATTCATACAAGCTAAATCTTCTAATCGATAATTGGGCCAAAGAAAGAACTTAAATTTCATTAAGAATTTCATTAATTTTTTTTGCTTTCTACCAAGATGTTTACTTTTATTCAAAAATAAACCCCAGTTTCTTATCTTAGGCTCGGTGCAAAGTATTGGATTTTTATCCACACCATTCCTATTCTTTAAATTGAAAGAAATTAGAATTCTCAACTCTCTACGACGTCTAGATGATAAAATAGTTTCGGGAACAAGAAAATCATAATGATTTTTCTTTCTATTTCCTGTTCTTCTTTGATGGCTAAGATATCTTTGGTTTCGGTATTTTTGATTAATTTCTTGCTTACTTTGATCAACCAATGAAATGCGTATGGTCTGATACATAATAATTTGGCTATAAGTTCCTAGATACAGACGATTCGATTCGAGAATCACTACCTCAAGTTGCCCCAGCTCACCCATCTCTAGTGTAGTTTCATAGTGAATGAGATGTTGATTTATATTGAATAGTTTATTGCTCAGATAGGTTATCACCAACCTGCTCACTTTTTGGTAATTTAGATTCCACTCTAGCTGGGCTGAAAATTGTTTCATTAGTCCGGGTATTGTTTCCCCCACAAAATAATTGTGCCATTTCAATTGAAAAAGCCAATACTGAACTAAATCGGGGGTTCTTATTCTTCCTCTAAAAGCTTCGCCACCTATTTTCATGTACAACACCTCAGAAGATGTTTCTATAATTTCTGTTCCTGTCTTTGATATAAGGAGTCTTTTTTCAATGGGTATAAAATCCCAATTTTTTTGAGTTTGAATCTTTTTATTAGTTTCACTAAAACTAATAGGGAAAGACAAATTTCCAAGAAAAAGTGGACTTGGTATAATCCACGGTTTCACTTTATATGCAGTATAAAGTAGCACATGTTCTGGGAAGAACCAAGGTTCGCAGCCCCAATTTGTTCCGGGGTTCCTTAGTCTTTCTTTATCTATTTTTATCCAACCAAAAAAGATTTCTTTGGAATTGGGTGGATTGATTTCTGGATTTTGACGAATTTGAATATAATGAAAAGCTTTATTATCATTATCAAATTGGTTTAGAGCAAAATTTTGAATTTTCCAATCAAAATATTTTCGATCTGGCTTTTTGTCACTATCAATAATATTAGCCTTTCTTAGAAAATTATTGAAATCAATATCCTCATTACCATTAAATAATTTGTGTATAGTGTAATTATAAGAAAGATTTTTCTTCTTATTTACTTGTAATGTTGATCCATAAATAGATGAGTCTTTCTTAGTTTCATAATTAAGAGATTTATATGATAAAAGACCATATCTATAGTATTTTTGAAAATTCTCTTGTTGATTTGGTACTGAATAGACTTTACACAAATTTGGATTTGTGGAATGAAATAATAGGTCTTTTTCATTTTCATCTGAACTCCATTTTTGAAAATCTTTATTTTCAGCCGTCCAACGTTGATTGACTCTATTTCGCCATTTTTGTGGTATTAATCTAGACCATCTAATCGGAGATAAGTTGTATTGAGGATGGCCTCTTAACCAGTTTTTCCATTGATCATAACTTCGAGGTTTCTTATGCCTTAATTCGGAATGAAATATTCCCTGTATTTCAAAAGAATCCTTTATTGCAGTCTTAAGAAAAAAAGATGTTCCATGATATTGAAGAGCAGATCTTAACTTAGACAAGTTAATAGCTTGGGGTTGTGATAATTTGAAAAATACATCTCTTTGCGACAAGGAAGATAAGTCATAAAAGATATGTGAATTCTTCTTACTAGTTCTAATAGTATAATTAGAACGTGCCTTTTTGATAGTCGAAACCGAAAAAAAGTTCATTTTTTTTTGATTTCTTTCATTATTAGAAATGTATTTCTCAAGAATTTTTTCTGGTAAAGGTTGTGTATTGATTCTGGTAATATTAATGATACGTGGAAAGATATCTATGTATATTTTTTCAATAAAAATTTTGAGAAAATAATGTAATTTTAAATAATGGAATTGGCTGATTAATCGAGCGTTTCTTCGTTTTAATATTTGCCAAATCCTTTTTAGTGGTTGTGATTCTACATTAGAATTTGTACTACGATTTATTCCGGAAGTTTCTTTTTTTTTATCTTTTGTAAGTCTTTGTATTTTATTTTTGATTGTGCTTGTTCTATCAGTTAGATTCTTCATTTCTTGTTCCGTTAGATTCTTCATTTTTTGTTCTGTCTGTAAAGAATTTGCCCGATCTCTAGATCGAATTTGAGTAAACGATTCTTCAATTATCTGATTGTTGATTGTAGAATCTTTTTTAGTTTCACTTGATTCATCTATTTTTTTCGATCTAACTAATGGAATTTGATTTCTCTTTGAGAATTCTGATATTACTTTTTTGAAAACCCCTAGAACTTTAAAATCTTCAAAAGCCTTCTTTTTTTTCATTTGTTTTCCTAGTTTCTGAAAAATGGGTTTAAAAAAGGAAGTCATCAAAGAAGATCTTTTTCGGGGAGAACCGAAAGGATATTCAGTTTCCATTCCCAAAATGGTTAAAAAACCAAAATCATCTTCCACTTCCTTTTCCACTTCCTTTTGTACATTTCGTTTTTTTTTCTTTTTGATTCGATTTCTGCGAGGAGCTTTTAGCTTAGATCTGTGCCAAGGTTTCAAGCGGAAAGGAGATAGGATTTTTATGTCAAAACCTTCTTCCCCCCAATGGGCCAAAACCTCTGGATCGGTTAGTCCAACACCAAGATGGGTGCATGGAAAATGCCTTTCTCTATTCAATTCCTGAAAATCCTCAGCCCACTCAGGAACTTGCAAAAATAACAAACGGCCAATATTTTTAGCTATTATGAGTAAAGGGAGACTTATATTTTTTCTAAGAAACGATTGCATTAGTAATAAGGAACTTCGTATTCCCGGTCCACATGGCAGGTTTTCCCATGCGCTCTCCACTTGTATCCGCATTAGCTCTTCCTTTTTTTTTTCCTCGGATGCGATCTTCGCCTTTTCCTCTCTTGTTTTTGTCTGTTTTTTTGTAGAATTTAAAATTTTGGATTTTGTTCTTTTACCCATCCAATTTATAAAAATAAATTTTATTGGATGAGTAAAAAAATAACCGAGAACACTTTTGATTCTGCCCCAAAAAAGCGGGGACTGCGGCTTTGGGTGAAGCAGTTTCAAAATAATAACTTTCCGCCTTTGAGCGCGTGTAGAACTCATGATTAGGTCTCGCTCAAAATCTGGCTCTTTCAATATATCTAGGTAAATCGCGTAGTCTCGGCGCGCATAGGGATCAGCCAAATTTTTCGGCTCTTTAGATAGCACTATTTCTTTCAGTGCTCTTGAGCAAAGATGGGGTTCTTTCGGCACTCTCCCATATGCATAGTCGAGAAATTCTGCTTCCATTTCGCTGATTAATTTGGATGACCATCGAGGGACTTTTTTATCGATTTCTTTGATTCCAATTCCAATAGATTTTTTTTTTCTTTTTTTATTTTCTGAAAATAAAGAAGGGACCCTCAAATTGAGACTCAAGCTTGTTTTTATAACAAATTTACGGAGGAAAGTTGAAAGAATATTAAGTTCTAAGGGCATCAAAGTTGAAAATTCTTCTTTATAATTTTTTAAAATCTTCAAATTGAGACCGAGACTCGAGCTTGTTTTTCTAATAAATTTACGGAGGAAAGTTGAAAGAATATTAATTTCTGGGTTAGAAAATGGGTCCACTTTCTCGTCAAATTTAGAAAATGGATCCACTTTCTGTTCAAATTCTTTCTGTTTAAAGTCTTGGTAATCGGTGTCATCAGTACCAAAAAGAAGGATACCATGAATCTTATTCATTTTAACTGTCTTTCTAAAATTTGTTTTATTTCTGATTGAAGGTGAAAACCGCTGTTGGGGTGTTCCACGATATGGTCCGTTCAAAAAAGGATCATACTCTTGAGACAAGTATAATTTTTGATTAGGCCGGTCTTTTTTTTGAGTCTTATCATTATCATTATCATTATCCTTAACCAATCTAGTTCTTTTTTCAAGTATATCCCGAGAAAGAAATCCCATGTCTAGAGCCTCAATTCTATTAAGTAATTCGTTTTTTATCTTGTTCTTTTTTTTGGTCTTTGTAT